GGGGGAAATGAGAGATATTTTATTTCACCACAAAACCTTATTTGATTCTTTCCTTTCAAAGAATTTCCACGATACATCAGAACAATCATTTCTAGTATTTAATGATTCCTAAGAGCAGATTCACCCTTTTGATTTTAAAAGGATCTATATTTGGATTTGATCCAGTCGTTTGGTTTGGTAAGAGTAATCAAAATAATAATGAATAGAAAAGAAGAATAGCTTGGCCCTGTCGTTCGGGCCAATCTCTGGTAGAAGGGAAGGTTCCATCGGAACAATTTTTTTTTTTTCAGGGTACCTCGTCTCTTTTTGTTTTTTGAAAAAAAAAAACAAAAAGAGGGAGGAGTGTGGGGAGAAATGACAAGAAGATATTGGAACATAAATTTGGAAGAGATGATGGAAGCGGGAGTTCATTTTGGCCATGATATTCGAAAATGGAATCCTAAAATGGCACCTTATATCTCTGCAAAGCGTAAAGGTAGGCATATTACAAATCTTATTAAAACTGCTCGTTTTTTATCAGAAACTTGTGATTTGGTTTTTGATGCAGCCAGTAGGAAAAAACAATTCTTAATTGTTGGCACTAAAAAAAAAGCAGCTGATTCAGTATTACGGGCTGCCATAAGGGCTCGGTGTCATTATGTTAATAAAAAATGGCTCAGCGGGATGTTAACGAATTGGTCGACTACTGAAACGAGACTTCAGATGTTTAGAGACTTGAGAACCAAACAAAAAACAGGAAGATTGGATCGTCTTCCGAAAAGAGATGCGGCCATCTTGAAAAGACAATTATCTCACTTGCAAAGATATCTTGGCGGGATTAAATATATGACAGACTTACCCGATATTGTAATCATCGTTGATCAGCACGAAGAATATACGGCCCTTCGGGAATGTATCACTTTAGGAATTCCAACAATTTGTTTAATCGATACAAATTGTGACCCCAATCTCGCAGATATTTCGATTCCAGCGAATGATGATTCTATCTCTTCCCTCCGATTTATTCTTAACAAATTAGTATTCGCAATTCGTGAGGGCCGTTCTGAGTCTCTAAGAAATCCGTAATTAATAAGAAGAAAAAGAACTTATGTCGTTTCGGAACCCTCATAGATTTATCGAATCGCTTACTATTTCTGCATCTCAAAAACGAGATAAAAAGAACTGGGCATAGAGTGTGATTAGTTGGTATTCCAAATATACGGTTCAAGTAGTTAAGTCAAGAAAAAGATGGTTGAATCAAAATAATTTCGTTTAAAGTTTTCTTTTTGTCAGAGAGCAATATGAATCTTTTATCAGGTTCCACCAACATACTAAAAGGGTTATACGAGATATCCGGTGTGGAAGTAGGCCAACATTTCTATTGGAAAATCGGGGGTTTCCAAGTTCACGGCCAAGTACTGATTACTTCTTGGGTTGTAATTGCTATCTTATTAGGTTCCGCTGCCCTAGCTGTTCGGAAACCACAAACCATTCCGACCGGCGTTCAGAATTTCTTCGAATATGTCCTTGAATTCATTCGAGATGTGAGTCAAACTCAAATTGGAGAAGAATACGGTCCTTGGGTTCCTTTTATAGGAACTATGTTTCTCTTTATTTTTGTTTCTAATTGGTCGGGCGCTCTTTTACCTTGGAAAATCATACAATTACCTCACGGGGAGTTAGCCGCACCCACGAATGATATAAATACTACGGTTGCTTTGGCTTTACTCACGTCAGTGGCATATTTCTATGCGGGTCTTACTAAAAAAGGGTTAGCTTATTTCGGGAAATATATTCAGCCAACTCCAATCCTTTTACCTATTAACATCTTAGAAGATTTCACAAAGCCCTTATCACTTAGTTTTCGCCTGTTTGGAAATATATTAGCTGATGAATTAGTAGTTGTTGTTCTTGTTTCATTAGTACCTTTAGTGGTTCCTATCCCTGTCATGTTCCTTGGATTATTTACAAGTGGTATCCAAGCTCTTATTTTTGCAACTTTAGCCGCGGCTTATATAGGTGAATCCATGGAGGGCCACCATTGACTAGTTTTCGAAAGAGTCTTTTTTTAGCTTCGACGAAGGCAATATAGGCGCGGCTCAAACTAATCGACTTTGAAAAAACAATATATATCCTACACTATAATACGATTTAGAGTAATAGCAAAAAATATTAGGCTATTGAACATAGAATTGTAAAAAAAAGGAAAGAGATCGAAAAGATCTTTTGCCAAAAATTCGCCTTTGGTCCACTTATATCGATATCTCCCTTCAATGAATATTTTTCTATGGGTTGACCAATCCCAATCGTCAACTAGAATGATTTCCTTTTCAATTGATTTGATTCAACGAGAGGCCAAAAAATTTTTCATAAATACGAAATGGAATGAACTTTGATCAATCACTTTTTACGCAATGAGTCTGTACTAATCAATTTGTCCTTTTTGATTGTATCCATGCAGGATCATGATAAAGAGCGGGAAAGAAGAATTTACAAAAACGGAATTTCTCAAAAATAAAAA